TTAATATTATTACTTTACTCAATTGACAAATTCCACAACAATCTCTTGATTCGGAATTAGGGACCCATGTATCATCTGATGAATCTACTTTCTTTTACACTTCCGTATCTCACTCTATCTTGTTTTTCAGTATCCTCTAAAATAACTGACTGATGAATTATGAATTTCCCATAACTTAGGTAAGTGCTTTACCAACATATGTAGTGTAGTAAAAAAAATAAAAGGAAATTAATTCTTTCATGCTTACTTTAACTAGTTATTTCGGTTTTCTACTAGCTGCTTTAACTATAACCCCAGCTCTATTTATTGGCTTGAACAAGATACGTCTTATTTGAATTGACTGAATAAGTCAGAAAAAAAATCTTTCTTTTAGATTCCTGGTATTCTACGACTCTTTTCCACACTAAATTACGAATTTTTTTCTTGGTCATTGAGATTCGTGGATAATTTAGAGTACTATTTAGGGATAGATCGTACCTCTTTTTTTATCACCTCGAACAAATCGAAATGATTGAAGTTTTTCTATTTGGAATCGTCTTAGGCCTAATTCCTATTACTTTAGCGGGATTATTCGTGACTGCATATTTGCAATACAGGCGTGGGGATCAGTTGGATCTTTGATTGAGTAATTTTTATTTTTTTATGGACCTCCTCTCTGGTCTGGAGGAGGTCAAATTCGAGTTGCAATTCAACTTTGTTTTGTTAAATTATTTTACTCTGTTTCGACATAAGATAGATGGAATCACGCTCTGTAGGATTTGAACCTACGACATCGGGTTTTGGAGACCCGCGTTCTACCGAGCTGAACTAAGAGCGCTTTCATTCATTCAAAAAGAAAATATTTTTCTATTCCTAACGTATCTCACGTACGTATAGTCTCCACAAATTCAAGTTATACCCACTTTACTTTCAATTGATCTCTTCGCTACTGCCCAAAAAGAATAAAAAAGTAATAGGTAGGGATGACAGGATTTGAACCTGTGACATTTTGTACCCAAAACAAACGCGCTACCAAGCTGCGCTACATCCCTTTTCCAAATTGTTGTACAATGCCATTGTACACAATTCCTGTCTTCTTTTCCACATTGTAATTTTATTCTTATTTCTCTATCTATATAGAACCCTCCTGTCATTTCTTCTTTTTGGTCTCATATAATTAAGGAATTATATACATCTAAAATCCAATAAAATTTCGCCTATAAAAGAAAGATTACTTTTCCTTGGTAATGTATAGGAAGAAGGGGTCCTCTTTTTCTTTTTTAGGGATAATAAAATTTCGTCTATATGGTTCATTTTATATATAGCATAACAATCTTGGGCAAGAGTTTCTGATCATATATGTATTCCAACAAGGAAGGAGGATTTTCAATGCGGGATATAAAAACATATCTCTCTGTAGCACCCGTGCTAAGTACTCTATGGTTTGGTGCTTTAGCAGGTTTATTGATAGAAATTAATCGTTTATTTCCAGATGCTTTGTCATTCCCTTTTTTTTAATTGAGGAATAGAATTCTTTGTGACATGACAAAATTTGACCCTTTTGAATCCTTTTATTTAGTATCGGAAGGAAAAAAAAAGAAAAGATGGATTGGGTTGAACCTCAGAGTCATGAAAAATTTGGTAAATTCTATTAAAAAAAAATGAATTCAATTTAAAGTGGTATCCAAGCTAAACAGGCCTCAGAAATCAGAGCATAGAAAAAGAAAAAGGCTGGGCTGGCTAATTAAATGAAAGGGTTTCGAAGCAAAATCTTTACTAATTCGACAAGGATTGTATTCTTTAATTATTTCTTTATTTTTTATTACTTAATTTAAGAATTCAAAAAATTTATTCTAATGGATTTGATTCTTCTTCTTCGGATTCAAAATAGAAGAATAAAAGAATAAGTAGAAGAATTAAGTTAAGTCAATCCAAACAGAAAAGGAGGTTCATGGCCAAGGGAAAAGATGTTAGAATCAGGGTTATTTTGGAATGCATCAGTTGTGTTCGAAAAGGTGCCAATGAGGAATCGACGGGGATTTCTAGATATAGTACTCAAAAGAATCGCCACAATACACCCGGACAATTAGAATTCAAAAAATTTTGTCGTTATTGTCGCAAGCATACGACTCATCACGAAATAAAGAAATAGGAACATCCATCGTGTGTTCGATCTTTCCAAAAAACAGAAAGAGTAAGAACTTTATATTTAATATATAAAAAAAACTATAGTATAAAATACAAATCAACTCATCTGATTTCCGGTAGATATTATTTCATATGTATAGAGGGTATTCATATACTATAAGATTAATTAAATAAGATATGGATCAAAGAAAAACTACTTCTTCTGGGTCCGAAATTAATAAAATAATAAAATAAATAAATGAATTTTTTTTTTCAATTTTAAAATTTTAAATAAGGAATAAATCATGTATACATCTAAACAACCTTTTCTTAAATCTAAGCAACCCTTTCGTAAATCCAAACAAACTTTTAATAAATCCAAGCAAACCTTTCGTAAATCCAAGCAAACTTTTCGTAAATTCAAACAACCTTTTCGTAAATCTAAACAACCTTTTCGTAGGCGTCCTCGGATTGGCCCGGGAGATCGAATTGATTATAGAAACATGAGTTTAATTAATAGATTTATTAGTGAACAAGGAAAAATATTATCTAGACGAATAAATAGATTAACCTTGAAACAACAACGATTAATTACTCTTGCTATAAAACAGGCTCGTATTTTATCTTTCTTACCGTTTCGTAACTATGAGAACGAAAAGCAATTTCAAGCCCAGTCAATTTCAATAATTACGGGTTCTAGACCTAGAAAAAATAGACATATTCCTCAATTAACGGAAAAGTACAATTCCAATCGAAACTTAAGAAACTACAACCAAAATTTAAGAAACAACAATCGGAACTTAAGTTCCGATTGTTGATGTTTTATTCGAAAGGGCCAGACCTATATATATTATAAAGAAAGTAATCCTGCTCGTTGATTCCTACCACTTAATCTTAATTTATTGTATCTTCCCGGAGTGCCCTCTCCGGGAATTCAGTTTTTATTATTCCAGTATATTACTTTATTTATCCCTTTAATTGATGATCTTTATTTTATTGGAAATCGTGTAAAGATTATTTGGATTTGATACAGCTACTTGTGCAAGCATTTTACGATTAAGAATCAATTTCTTCTTGTACAGGTTGTGTATTAATTTACTATAACTATCAAATACTTTATATATCCGCGTTGCTGCGTTTATCCGAGTGATCCACAAACGACGAAAATCCCTCTTTTGCCTACCTCTATCTCGATGAGAGGAAACAAAAGCTCTTTTTACCTGTTGGGTAATCATTCGATTAAGTCTTAAATGAGCCCCTCTAAAGTTTGAGGCAAATGAACGCATTTTTGTTCGTCGTCTCCGGGCTATATATCCTCGCGGAACTCTGGTCATTGAATCAAATTAACCTTAATGAATAACTAATTATTTCTCTTCTTTTAGCCATCCTTTTTTCCATTAATAACAAAACGAATTATTCCGATATATAAAATATTAATTCCAATGGCTTTTGCTATAGTAACCTTCCCAACCACGATTTTTTATTACACTCCGTTCAGTTATTTCTATGCGAAATAACAAATTAATTCTAACGATACTAAAAAAATAGTGGGTTCCATCGTTTCTATGGTTCCCTTTTAAACGGTAAGGCCCTCTCTATACACCGGAGCCCTTTCTTTCATCAAAAGGTATTGTGAACTTGTATAGTTCACATTCTTTGGCTCTACCTATCCATTATAGAGTAAATAGCTCTTTTCACAATAAGAGTTATCCATACAGTGACGGTATTTAATTATGAAAGTTGGCTAAGTAGCTGACCCTGTTAGTCCGTTCTTTTAAGATAAAGGAGCATAAGCCTTTTTCTTTTTATTACTATTTCCTCCGCTTAATGGATAACCATTTGCTACCAATGGGGGAATTGCTTCTTATTTCCAATTTAGATAATTGGATTTGCACCAAAGGAAACCAAAAATTCCATATACCATAGAAATCTAGGATAGAAAAGCTATATCCTATTCATTGATACTAATCATGGATACTTCCAAATTTTTTTATTTGTTTGAAGTTATGATCTGAACGAGTCGCACATACACCCTAGCACATGTTCCTCGACGCTGAGGGCACCCTTTAAGCGCGGCCGTTTTTCTAGCATTTCGTATTGGCTGTCTTGCGTTTCTAATAAGTTGTTTAACCGTTGGCATGTTGTATGTGTATAGAAAAAAAATGGATTTGGTTTAGATCCATCTTAACCTGATGATTGATCATCATGAAGTCTTTCTATTTCGATTTTCTATTAAATCGAAGAAAACCCTAATTTGGATCTGAAATAACTTTACAAGAAATCCGGACACTACCAATCCTTAAACATTTCCGGAAACCACACTGGATCAGTATCGCAGTGCTCGTCAATCATTTCATCCCCTACAATATCGACAAGTCCATAAGCTTTGGCTTCGTCTGCTGACATAAAAACATCCCTTTCCATGTCTTCGGATACAACCCAAAAGGGTTTGCCTGTTCTTAGTGCATAAACCCTTGTAATCATTTCGCGAACTTTGTGTAACTCTTCTACTTCTAGTAAAAATTCTGGTGTCCTTGCCCGATAATAAGCACTAGCGGGTTGGTGAAGCATAATCCTCGCGTGAGGGAATGCTATACGCTTGGTGGGTTCTCCTCCAAGTAGAATGAAGGACGCCATGGAAGCGGCTATTCCAAGGCATATTGTATATATATCTGGTGTCACCGTTTGCATCGTATCAAAAATAGCCATTCCTGAGATTAGCCACCCGCCTGGGGAGTTTATAAACAAAAAAATATCACTAAGTCCATCTTCTATACTGAGATATACCATTAGACCTGTAATATGATTCGTGATCTCGCAACGAATCTCTTGACCTAAAAAAAGTGTCCTTTCTCGATACATAACATTGTATAAGTCAACCCAAGTCGCTTCTTCATCTCCGGGAATCCGGTAAGGTACTTTTGGAACACCAATGGGCATATTAGATTAATATTATTAAATTTAAGTAAGAAAACTACACTTTAATATGGAAACGTAAGAATAGAAGAGAAAGAAAGAATCCGCAGTTTATTGTCTTCATTTTTATTCTTATTCTATATGAATACTATAGATTCTATTAATATGAATAGTATAGATTATATAAATACGTAGATTGAAATAATACATAGATTGAAAGGTTATACGTATAAAGAAGGTAAGACAGATTGAATAAAGAAAAAGGAATCGGCGATTCAAATGATAAACAAAGAGGGGTAGGGATCTATTCTTCGTTTTTCAAAATTGGCCAAGTTACCCATTGCATATTGGCACTTATCGAGTATAGAATAGATCTGCTTCTCTTTCTTCTTATGAACAGAATTGGCTTCTTATTTTTAATGAAATGAAATAAATATTAACGCTTTCTGACACAGAATCCCCTAGAAGGGTTAGGTACATAGGATATGGATAGTCTTTTCCAATGCGATAAAATAAAGCGACATCGTGTCTATTTTTCTTTGCTAAAGGGGTATTTCCATGGGTTTGCCTTGGTATCGTGTTCATACTGTCGTATTGAATGATCCGGGTCGATTACTTGCGGTGCATATAATGCACACAGCTCTAGTTTCTGGTTGGGCTGGCTCGATGGCTTTATACGAATTAGCAGTTTTTGATCCCTCTGATCCTGTTCTGGATCCAATGTGGAGACAAGGTATGTTCGTCATTCCCTTCATGACTCGTTTAGGAATAACGGATTCCTGGGGTGGTTGGAGTATTTCAGGAGGAACTGTAACAAATCCGGGTATTTGGAGTTATGAAGGTGTGGCAGGTGCACATATTGTGTTTTCTGGTTTGTGTTTCTTGGCAGCGATCTGGCATTGGGTATATTGGGACCTAGAAATATTCTCTGATGAGCGGACGGGAAAACCCTCTTTAGATTTGCCCAAGATCTTTGGAATTCATTTATTTCTTGCAGGGGTGGCTTGCTTTGGCTTTGGCGCATTTCATGTAACGGGTTTGTATGGTCCTGGGATATGGGTATCCGATCCTTATGGACTAACTGGAAAAGTACAAGCTGTAAATCCAGCATGGGGTGCGGAAGGTTTTGATCCTTTTGTCCCGGGGGGAATAGCTTCTCATCATATTGCTGCAGGTACATTGGGTATATTAGCGGGTTTATTCCATCTTAGTGTCCGTCCGCCTCAACGTCTATACAAAGGATTACGTATGGGCAATATTGAAACTGTACTTTCCAGTAGTATCGCTGCTGTTTTTTTTGCAGCTTTCGTAGTTGCTGGAACTATGTGGTATGGGTCAGCAACGACCCCAATCGAATTATTTGGGCCTACTCGTTATCAGTGGGATCAGGGATACTTTCAGCAAGAAATATATCGAAGAGTTAGCAATGGTTTAGCCGAAAATCTTAGTTTATCAGAAGCTTGGTCTAAAATTCCCGAAAAATTAGCCTTTTATGATTATATTGGTAATAATCCGGCAAAAGGGGGATTATTCAGAGCAGGCTCAATGGACAATGGGGATGGAATAGCTGTTGGCTGGTTAGGACATCCCGTTTTTAGAGATAAAGAAGGACGTGAGCTTTTTGTACGCCGTATGCCTACTTTTTTTGAAACATTTCCGGTTGTTTTGGTAGATGAAGAGGGAATTGTGAGAGCGGACGTTCCTTTTAGAAGAGCAGAATCCAAATATAGTGTTGAACAGGTAGGGGTAACGGTGGAGTTCTATGGTGGCGAACTTAATGGAGTAAGTTATTCTGATCCTGCTACTGTAAAAAAATATGCGAGGCGTTCTCAATTAGGGGAAATTTTTGAATTAGATCGAGCTACTTTGAAATCAGATGGTGTTTTTCGCAGCAGTCCAAGGGGTTGGTTCACTTTTGGTCATGCTACCTTTGCCTTGCTCTTCTTTTTCGGACACATTTGGCATGGCGCTAGAACCTTGTTCCGAGATGTTTTTGCTGGTATTGATCCAGATTTGGATGCTCAAGTGGAATTTGGAACATTCCAAAAAGTGGGAGATCCAACTACAAGGAAACAGGCAGTCTGATACACATTGTTATGGTATCTTTGACCTCTCTTTTTTGATTTGACATGGGAAACATCTCCCATCCTTTCTTTAACTCTTTTTCTTTCTTTATATGGGAAATTTTCCCAAATGACAAATGAATAGGTGTGGAAGTTATAATTGTAAATAAACCACGATCGAATCTATGGAAGCATTGGTTTATACGTTCCTTTTAGTTTCTACTTTAGGGATAATTTTTTTCGCTATCTTTTTCCGAGAACCACCTAAGGTTCCACCAACCCCAACTAAAAGAATAAAATAATTTCATTGAAGTAAGAAGTCTACCAAATGGGTAGACTTCTTACTTCAATTAGTCCCCGTGTTCTTCGAATGGATCTCTTAATTGTTGAGAGGGTTGCCCAAACGCGGTATATAAGGCATACCCAGTAAAGCTTACAAGTAAACCAGATATGGAGATGGCGACTAAAGTTGCTGTTTCCATTTTTATAGAATTTCAAGATTACAATGGATCTACGAAAAGATCGTGTATTTACAACTACAACGGAATAGTATACAAAGTCAACACCAATGATGAAATAGAATTTATGGCTACACAAACCGTTGAAGATAGTTCTAAACCTAGGCCAAAACGAACTGGTGCAGGTAGTTTATTGAAACCCTTGAATTCGGAATATGGGAAAGTAGCTCCGGGTTGGGGGACCACTCCTTTTATGGGAGTCGCAATGGCTTTATTCGCTATATTCCTATCTATCATTTTAGAAATTTATAATTCTTCTGTTTTACTGGACGGAATTTTAACCAATTAGGTTTCTACTAACTAAAAAAAAACAGGAAGTCATAGTTTTTCCATCCAAAAAAGCCTTTCTAGTTTAAGCTCTACATTTCTAGACATTATGGTAGTTCGACCGCGGAATTTTTTTGTTTCGGTATCTCTGGAATATGAGTGTGTGACTTGTTAGAATTGATCCTATTGATAATACATAGAAAGGGCCTGTTATCTCTATCAAGATGATTCTAATTCGTCAGATATTATTTATTCTAGTATCTGGAACACGAAATAGATAGAGTGGATCAAAAAAAAATGGAACTATGATTCATACTCACTATTAAGACCTCGCAACCAGACTGAAAAATTCAAGTAGTTCTTAAATAAAAATAAAAAAGTAAAAAAGAAATTTTCTTCCTTCCAATTTTGTTTGCCCAAAAGACAACTTTTTTTCTCTCGATTTTGCCGAGTCATTACACCGATTCCATTCCATAAATGATTATCAAGTGGTTCTTATTCGAAGAACCCTTGCCTTTTGGTTAGCTTGAGACTCAATCATCGTGGCTCTAGTATGAATCTAAGGTTTTAATTGAACTGATTCATAGGATCGCAACAAGATAATTTCTATATTACGATTACGCACAAAAAAAAAACAAATCAAAAAAAAATAGGGAAGAGAAAAGTCAAGAGGCCTCGAATGACCGGCATAAGGGAAAGGAAGAAAGACAGATGAGCCAACTTGAGATTTTTTGGCATTATCATAACAAAGAATATATTCCGAATTTTTCTTATTTCATATCTTCAAGGCAAATCGACCCAATCCAGTGGCTGGTGAAGTTTTGAACCTTTTTTTTCTAATATTCGTTGAAAATTTGTGTGTTTCTGCTTGAGCCGTACGAGATGAAATTTTCATATACGGCTCTTAGAGGGGGGCTTGGGTTAGTTACCTATCTCAATAAAGTATATGATTGGTTTGAGGAACGTCTTGAGATTCAGGCAATTGCAGATGATATAACTAGTAAATATGTTCCTCCCCATGTCAACATATTTTATTGTTTAGGGGGAATTACACTTACTTGTTTTCTAGTACAAGTCGCTACCGGTTTTGCTATGACTTTTTACTACCGCCCAACGGTTACAGAAGCTTTTTCTTCGGTTCAATACATAATGACCGAGGCCAACTTTGGTTGGTTAATCCGATCAGTTCATCGATGGTCAGCAAGTATGATGGTTCTAATGATGATTCTGCATGTATTTCGTGTGTATCTCACAGGTGGATTTAAAAAACCCCGCGAATTAACTTGGGTCACAGGTGTGGTTTTGGCTGTTTTAACTGCATCATTTGGTGTAACTGGTTATTCTTTGCCTTGGGATCAAATTGGTTATTGGGCAGTCAAAATTGTGACAGGTGTACCTGATGCCATTCCGGTAATAGGATCGCCTTTAGTGGAGTTATTACGTGGAAGTGCTAGTGTGGGTCAATCCACTTTGACTCGTTTTTATAGTTTACATACCTTTGTACTGCCTCTGCTTACTGCCGTATTTATGTTAATGCACTTTCCAATGATACGTAAGCAAGGTATTTCGGGTCCTTTATAGGGAAGGCATATCTATAGAGAATTAGAATTCTCATATATCATATCGGGTAGGTTACCGTATTTCATTGCTACAAACATGGGTTATTGTAAAATAACACATGTCATTTGGATACTTCTCTTCAACTCCGAAGTATTTTGATACAATACAAATAGTTGAAGTTAATTTTACGAAAGAAAAAAAGGCGGATTATGGGAGTGTGTGACTTGAATTATTGGTTTGGCCATGCAGATAAAGAATTGGATCTGCCACATTAGAATTCACAATCAAAGGTGTCTCCGCATCCAATCAACACGTAAGTCTCCTACCTAGGAAGGATAGGCTGGTTCACTTGAGGAGAATATTTTCTATGATCATACCCAACCATGTCATCCATGAACAGGCTCCGTAAGATCCCATAGAGTAGAAATGGAATAAGTCATGTGACATGATCCAATATTACACTTACCCTTTTTTATTATAGTATGGAAATGCATTCATTTTCTTTGCATCGATTGTGATCCGCAATACTATCGGAGTAAAAGAAGGGATCTAAGGAAGAATGTAGGCTAAACTTTTTTATTTTTTATTAGTAACAAGTAAATATTTTGTTTGGAGGTAAGAAACTTGCGATAGTGGGGGGATAAACACCAACTAATCAAGAGACATGAGACAATCCAGAAAGCAATTGATCATGATCAAATTTGTAAGCCCACCTGGATATTGAGCATTTACCCATAAGAATAGGATTCTTTTCAATGAGTAGTTGTAGATCCAACTTCGGAAAAGAGAATAAATATGATAAAGCTTTTCTTGCCTAGAGTCATTGAGTCATTATATACCATAATTCTATTATGGATCTTCCGCGGTCTTATTTCTTTCATTCTTGCTCGAGCCGGATGATGATAAATTCTCATGTCCGGTTCCTTTGGGGGATGGACCCTAAAGAGTTCACCTATCCCAATAACAAAGAAACCAGACTTAAATGATCCTGTATTAAGAGCTAAATTAGCTAAAGGGATGGGACATAATTATTACGGGGAACCCGCATGGCCCAATGATCTTTTATATATTTTTCCAGTAGTAATTCTAGGTACTATTGCATGTAATGTAGGTTTAGCGGTTCTCGAGCCATCAATGATTGGTGAACCGGCGGATCCGTTTGCAACTCCTCTGGAAATATTACCTGAGTGGTACTTCTTTCCGGTGTTTCAAATACTCCGTACGGTACCCAATAAGTTATTGGGCGTTCTCTTAATGGTTTCTGTCCCAACAGGCTTATTGACAGTACCCTTTCTAGAGAATGTGAATAAATTCCAAAATCCCTTTCGTCGCCCGGTAGCTACGACCGTTTTTTTAATCGGTACTGCAGTAGCTCTTTGGTTAGGTATTGGAGCAACATTACCCATTGATAAATCTTTAACTTTAGGTCTTTTTTAGGTATTTTTTGATTCATTCAACTGTGAATTACCGTGCATAGGTATCTAGGAAATAGTTACTTCCAAGTGAATCTTCCCTAGATACCTAAAATCCATTTTATTATGATCCATTTCGCGAAAATATAGATTGTACCAAAGATGCAAAATTGTTTTCTTTTTTCTTTTTATTCTAACTCGAAAAAGAAGAAGAACAAAAAATTGTAATGGATTTAAAACGAGAGCTTATTCTTAAGTAAATCCATTGGGAGATACTTCTCTAGAGTGTCCCATATCTGTTTTCTATCTTCCATACGAAAATTTTCAATTCTCATAAGATCTTCTTCAGTCTTACTCAAAAGGTCCAATAGTGTATGTATATTGGCCCTTTTGAGACAATTATACATTCTAGAAGGCAATTCTAATTGATCAATAAAAATACAATTCAATGGAATTCCTTTTTTGTTTTTCTTTAGATTAGTTAATCTTTTTTGAAAAGTAAAAAGGGGCGGAGTAAACCTGTTTTTATTTTCTTCGAAACTCGTCCCCTCTTCCCCCGCGTGTAGAAAAGGGAGGAATAAATCAATCAAATTACGAGAAGCCTCATAAAGCGCTTCTTTAGGGGTTAAACTTCCATTAGTCCATATTTCTAAAAAAAGTATCTCGTGTTTTTCATTTCCATTCCCACAAGAAAAAATACTATAATTCACATTTCGAACAGGCATGGATACAGCATCTATAGGATAACTTCCATCTTGATAGTTCTTTGTGAGTTCTGTCTGATATCCACGATCTCTCTTTATCTGTAACTCAATACAAAAATCAATGGGCTCCGTCAAGTTAGCTATAGGTTGTGCCGTATCAACGATTTCTACGGAAGGTGGTAAGATTATATCTTGAGCAGTTATGTATCTAGGACCTTTGACGCAAATTGATGCGTCTCTAACTCCATAGAGATTACTTCTCAATACAATTTCTTTCAAATTTAGTAAAATTTCTTGTACGGATTCTTCAATACCTGCTATTGTAGAATATTCGTGTGGCACGCTCCCAAATTTTGCGCGTGTGATACATGTTCCTTCTATTTCTCCAAGTAAAGCTCTTCGCAAGGCAATACCGACGGTGTCCGCTTGACCTTTTTTAAGCGGGGACAGAATGAAACGACCATAATAAAGACGCTTACTATCTACTCTTGATTCAACACACTTCCACTGTAGTGTTTGAGTGGATCCTGCTACCTCCTCTCGAACCATAATAGACTAGTATTATTATTTGATCATTGAATCGTTTATTTCTCTTGAAAACGGATTAATTCTTTTACAGACGTCTTTTTTTAGGCGGTCGACATCCATTATGCGGCATAGGTGTTACATCGCGTATACAACTTAATCGCACACCGCTTTTAGCAATGGCTCGTAATGCGGCATCTCTTCCACTACCAGCGCCCTTTACCATAACTTCTGCTCGTTGCAACCCTACTGTACGAATAGCATCTACTGCTGTTCTTTGACCAGCATAGGGTGATGCTTTTCTTGAGCTTTTGAATCCACAAGTACCTGCGGAGGACCAGAAAACCACCCGACCTTGCGGGTCTGTAACAGTTATAATGGTATTGTTGAAACTAGCTTGAACATGAATAACCCCTTTTGTTATTCTACGTGCACTTTTCCGTAGACTAAAACGTGCATTCCTACGTAAACCAATACGCACTTTCTTACGTGAACCAATTTTTGGTATAGCTTTTGCCATATTTTATTATCTCATAAATATGAGTTAGAAATAACAAAAAGAAAAAAAGATACAAAGATATCCGTTTCAAGGTAAAATATACCCTTTACTTTAATTATTTAAAATTCTTTTACTTAGAATTGGAACATTTCCGCGGGTACTTTTTTATTTTTTAGAAAGTAAAGTTCTTTTTCGAAAGATTACCCCTGTCTTTGTTTATGCTTCGGATTAGAGCAAATGACTCTAATTCGTCCACGCCTACGAATCAGTCGACATTTTGTACAAATTTTACGAACGGAAGCTCTTATTTTCATATTTCCGTATCCTTTCTTAAACTATGAATCTAATACTTTGGAAAAAATAAGTCTCTTCGCTTGAATTTTTGAACTTCGAATTTTTTACGCTAGACAAAAGAAAACCCTAATCCTTTGAATCTTCGCTATCTTTCAAATCTTCGCTATCTTTCGAGTCTTCGATACGCTTCGAATCTTTATGGGGAAGTCTATAAATTATACGTCCCTTGCTTGAATCATAACGACTTACTTCAATTTTGACCCTATCCCCCATCAGTATTCGTATAGAACTAGAACGGATCTTTCCTGAAATATAGCCCAGGATGATGGTGTCATTCTCTAGCCGAACGCGGAACATTCCATTGGGTAGGGCTTCCGTAACTAAACCTTCGAAAGTGACTTTTGCTTCTCTCGGGTTTTTTTTTTCTCTCCTATTTTTTTTTTCTGTCATATTTTTTTCCCCTATTTTTCGATTTTTATTTTCAAAATAGGAAGGTCGAGATAGAATTCGGGCACTATAGTCGGAGCGATTACCATATATAACATAAGACTTCTCCCCCAATTCTGTTTAGTCGAGCCTCTCGATCTGTCATTATCCCTCGAGAAGTAGAAAGAATAGCAATTCCCATTCCACCCAAAACTTTAGGAATTCCTTGATAGTTGGTATAAATTCGTAAGCCAGGTCGGCTGATACGCTTTAAAAAGGTTCTTGTTCTATATATTCCTTTTCTAGTCTTTCTCTTTTGATGTCGCAAAGTTGAAACCAAGAAATATCTGTTACGTTCCTGATGTTTCCGAACACTTTCAATAAAACCCTCTCGTAGAAGTATTTTAACAATGTTTTCGGTAATATTTGTAGATACTACTCGAACTGTTCCTTTTTTATTCATGTCCGCGTTTCTTATAGAGGTTAGTAAATCAGCAATAGTGTCCTTGCCCATAAGACTCTAATTCTAGGTTCCTCCAAATTCTTCTATAATCAACATGTTTTCTTTTTTTTTTTTTCTTTTCATTTTAGATTTTAAAACATATACGTAAAACACAATCTACTAACTACTAAATTTATTCTTTGATCTAAATTTCACCTACTAGTATTTATAATACTTCAGGAGCTAATGAAACTATTTTGGTAAAATTCAATTCTCTCAATTCCTCAGCAATCGCGCCAAAAACTCGAGTTCCTTTTGGATTTCCTTTTTGATCAATTATAACCGCTGCATTGTCATCATAGCGGATTATTATACCGTCTTCACATTTGAACTCTTTACATGTACGTACAATTACAGCTCGAATTACTTCGGATCTTTCTAGGGGCATTTGGGGCAATGCGTCTTTGATTACAGCAACAATAACATCACCAATACGAGCATATCGCTGATTACCTGCAGCTCCTATGACTCGAATACACATCAATTTTCGAGCTCCACTATTATCTGCTACATTTAAAAGGGTCTGAGGTTGAATCATATTATTTTGATTTCCATTTGTTATTTCAATGCAAAAGGATGAAAGAAATATTGTCTTTTCAGAAAGAAAAACAGGGCGTTTTTTTTATCTTCAATACTCCTTTTAGTTTTAGGGGGTTCTATATTTCTAATCGAATAAATTGACTTCGTATGGGCATTTTACTGGCAGCTATGGAGATAGCTGCTCTAGCTACAGTTTCGGATACCCCCCCCATTTCATAAAGTATACGGCCTGGTTTAACAACGGCTACCCAATATTCGGGGGACCCCTTTCCTGAGCCCATACGTGTTTCCGTCGGTCTTAGTGTAACCGGTTTGTCGGGAAATATACGTACCCATATTTTTCCACCACGACGTGCATATCGTGTTATTGCTCTTCGTCCTGCTTCTATCTGTCTCGCCGTGATCCAAGCAGGTTCAAGTGCTTGAAGAGCATATCTACCAAAACAAATACGATTGCCTCGGCAGGATTTTCCTTTCATTCTTCCTCTATGTTGTTTGCGAAATCTGGTTCTTTTGGGGTTATAGTCGATGGTTCTTTCTTAGTTCCATCTCTACTGCAAAACTGGACATGAGAGTTTCTTCTCATCCAGCTCCTCGCGAATAAAATGAGAAAGCGTGCAAATTTCTCTAATTCCATAATATTCAAAAATATTAGGGATAGAGACAAATTAATAGATAAATAATAGAAAAAATTAGGTTTTTTTCTATTTATTATTCAATTTGTTAAAATCTAAAAATCTCTACTATAGTCAAGAAAGAAGATCTAGAATATATCTAGATGTGTGTGTCTATATTATCTAAATTCTATATTTTATAGATGATGTAATCCTTAAAAAAAATATCTTTATTTTCACTCTTATTGAATAATGGTAAAGTATTCTAATTCAAAAAGGATTTCGCGGGCGAATATTTACTCTTTCCTGTCTTATTTGTTAATTTATAACCTTACCAAATAAGACAATTTTTTTGGTTTGTTCCGCCATCCCACCCAATGAAGTATTAGGATTCTTTTCAAAAAAATCCTATGGAATCATAGGTTCTGTCGTTCCCACTGCCTCTCCTTGAATGGTTAGGTCTGAATTCCACAATGGAGCTTCCAAAAAATTTCTTTCCGAGTTAATTTTCTCAGTTTTATTAACCAGGACAGCTCTTTATTATTGCTTTAAATTTCTAGTTCTTGTTTCAAGTTACGATTTCTAATTCTCTATTTTTTTATTATATTGATGCTTTATCACATTGCTTTTTATGATGCAATTCATAGACCATACATATTGGAATCCTATATCTTACTTAATTCCTCTTCCTTCTTTCTATCATCCCTCCCTTTATCCACATCCCTTTAGTTTTCCTTAACAACCTAGAATCTCATTTCTTTTTTAGAGAAAAAGCAGTTGCTACAACTATATGATAGATCCACTCATTTATGATAGAGATATTTATTCATATAGTGACTGTTTCTTAGTTAGGATCTCGACAATACGAAGCAATAGGTTGGTTATTAGTTAATTTTCTATAATTACTAAGTTTTTTTCTTTAAAAAAGAAAAAAAATAACGAGTCACACACTAAGCATAGCAATTATATTAAATGATTTATCAATTTTCATTAAATCTTATAGAAAGAAAGAGGTAGAATTTCTTGTTTTTTCCAGGGATTTCAGGAAAAAAAGTCTCTTGTCATTTTTTATTCTATCACTGGACAGAATGCGAAGACAAGATTAGTTATTCTTCGTCTACGAATATCCAAATTTTTACACCTAATACTCCATAGATAGTTCGAATTGGATAGCAGCAATAATCAATTTTAGCGCGAATTGTTTGGAGGGGGAGTCTACCCTTTTTGATGCATTCGGCACGTGCAATTTCTTTTCCCCCGAGACGACCTGCAATTTTAACTTTGACTCCCCTTATATCTGCTTTTTTAGTTAATTCAATAGCTTTTTTCATTGCCTTTCGGAATGAAACTCTATTTTTTAATTGGAAAGCTATATATTCTGCAAGAATGTTAGGTTCTCTATAAGGCTCTTTCACTTTTTCGATAGAAATATTAAGTCTTTGGTTTACAGAGTGAATTTCCTTTTGTAGATCTTTCTCTAATTCTTCGATTGCTCCTTTTTTCTTTAATAAATTAGGGAATCCAATATGGATTATGACGTGGATCGTATCGATTTCTTTTTGAATTTCTATACGTGTAATTACTTCAGAACTTGAACCTGAGTCCGTTTTTCTATTATGTGTAATTACTTCGGAACTTGAGTCTGATTCTATTTTTCTATTCGAGCCCTTTTTCCTATTCTTTTGTATATAGTTCTTGATACAATTCCTTATTTTTTTATCTTCCTGTAAACCTTCAGAATAATTTTTGGGTTGTGCGAACCAAAAGGAATGGTGTTTTTGGGTTGTACCAAGTCTGAAACCGAGTGGATTTATTTTTTGTCCCATATTTTTCTATTCTATATTTTTTTTTTAGTGGGAATTGAAATCTTAGATGAATCTAAAGGTTATTTAGATTTCTTTACTATATTTAATACAATTGTTATATGACACATGCTTTTTTTTATGGGAAAACTACGCCCTCGAGCCCGAGGTCTAAATTTTTTCATAATAGTACTCCTACTGACTTCGGCTTTAGTAATGAATAAATTCGCTTTGTCGAAATCCCTATAATGAGTAGCATTCGCTGCTGCTGAATAAACCAACTTTAAGATCGGATAAGATGCTCGATAAGGCATGAGGTTCAGTATCATAACAGTTTCCTCGTAGTAACGCCAGCGAATCTCATCAAGAACTCTTTGTGCTTTGAAAACCGACATATGTATACGTTTTTGTGCTTTGAAAACTCGCTCAAACTTAAGTAAACGATCGGTTGGCACTTTCCTTGCGAGTTTCCTTAGCACACTTTTCTTCTTCTTTATCCTAGGGATATACTTTACTAGTTTGAAACTTGTCATAAATAAGGTTATTCCCCGCCTACCTTTACTTTATTTTGAATCCTTTGTTTATTCTGAATCTTTCTATTCTGAATTCAGTTAACGACGAGATTTAGTATCCTTTCTTGCATTTTCATAACTCGTGAAATGTCGAGTAGGCACGAATTCCCCCAATTTGCGACCTACCATAGGATTTGTTATGTAAATAGGTATATGTTCCTTTCCATTATGAATCGCGAT